CATGTACTGATTCCTCAATACCTACTATCGTAGAATATTCATGTGGCACCTTCTTAGATTTTGCACGTGTGATACATGTTCCTTCTATTTCTCCAAGTAAGGCCCTTCGCATGGCAATACCGATGGTATCAGCTTGACCTTTCATAAGTGGTGACAGAATGAAACGACCATAATAAAGACGCTTACTGTCTACTCTTGATTCAACACACTTCCACTGTAGTGTTCGAGTGGATCCTGCTACTTCCTCTCGAACCATACTATACTAGTATTATTATTTGATCATTTATTTCTCTTGAAATCGGTTTAATTCTTATTTCTACATACGTCTTTTTTTAGGAGGTCGACATCCATTATGTGGCATAGGTGTTACATCACGTACGAAGCTTAATAATATACCACTTCTACGAATGGCTCGTAATGCTGCATCTCTTCCGAGACCAGGACCCTTTATCATAACTTCTGCTCGTTGCATACCCTGATCAACTACTGTACGAATAGCATTTACCGCTGTGGCTTGAGCAGCATAAGGTGTTCCTCTTCTTGTGCCTTTGAATCCAGAAGTACCGGCGGAGGCCCAAGAAACTACCCGACCTCGTACATCTGTAACAGTTATAATGGTATTGTTGAAACTCGCTTGAACATGAATAACGCCTTTTGGTATTCTACGTCCATTCTTACGTGAACCAATACGCCCATTCCTACGTGAACCAATTCTTGGTATAGCTTTTGTCATATTTTATCATCTCATATTTATGAGTCAGAAATATACAAAAAGAAAAGATACGGAGATATCCATTTCATGTTAAAACAGATCCTTTACCTTATTTTTACATATTTTATTTTTGAATTTTGGAAAGTAAAGTTCTTTTTTAGAAGAATTACCCTTGTCTCTGTTTATGTTTCGGATTGGAACAAATCACTATAATTCGTCCACGCCTGCGAATCAGTCGACATTTTTCACAAATTTTACGAATGGAAGCCCTTATTTTCATATTTTTTATTCCTTACCTTAATTCTGAATCCACTTCTTGGAAGAGAATAAGTCTCTTGAATTTTTTTTGAACTTCGAATTGTATACCCATGGTTAAAAAAATAACCTAATCATTCGAATCTTTGTTGCGAAGTCGATAAATTATACGTCCCCTGGTTGAATCATAACGACTTACTTCAATTTTTACTCTATCTCCCGGTAGTATCCGTATAAAACTGCGGCGGATCCTCCCTGAAACATATCCTAGAATTAGATCTTCATTATCTAAACGGACCCGGAACATACCGTTGGGAAGTGATTCAGTAATTAAACCCTCATGAATCAATTTTTGTTCTTTCATTCCAGGTAACCTCCTTGAAGTATCAACTAATGGAGGAAGAGTTATATAACTCACTTTTCCTCTCTATTTTACAAATAGGAAGTTAGAGATCAAATTCGAATACCAGAGGTGGAAGGTTACCATATATAACACAAAATTTCTCCTCCAATTCTTTCTAGTCGAGCTTCTCGATCTGTTATTATACCTCGAGAAGTAGAAAGAATTACAATTCCCATTCCACCTAAAATCTTAGGAATTCGTTGATAGTTGGAATAAATTCGTAAGCGGGGCCGGCTGATACGCTTTAAAATGGTTCTAGTTTTATATATTCCTTTTCTGGTTTTTCTATGTCGCAGAGTTGAAACCAAGAAATATTTGTTACTCTCCTGATGTTTCCGAACGTTTTCAATAAAACCTTCTCGTAGAAGTATTTTAACAATGTTTTCGGTGGTATTTGTAGATGCTATTCGAACCCTTCCTTTTTTATCCGTGTCAGCATTTCTTATAGAAGTTATTAGATCGGCAATAGTGTCCCTACCCATGACGAACTAGAATTATAGGTTCCTCCTAATTTTGATATAATCAACATGTTTCCTTTTTTTTTTTAATTTTATTATTATAAAGTATATACGTGAGACACAATCTACTAATTTGATCTATTTGATCTATTTCAGATACCCTACTATATCATAGTCTCATCTACTACTATTTATAATACTTCGGGAGCTAATGAAACTATTTTAGTAAAATTTAACTGTCTCAATTCTCGAGCGATCGCACCAAAAACTCGAGTTCCTTTTGGATTTCCTTCTTGATCAATGACAACTGCAGCATTGTCATCATATCGTATTATCATACCGTTTTCACGTTTGAGTTCTTTACATGTACGTACAATTACAGCTCTAATTACTTCTGATCTTTCTAGAGGCATATTGGGAACTGCTTCTTTGATTACAGCAACAATAACATCACCAATATGAGCATATCGGTGATTACCAGCTCCTATGATTCGAATACACATCAATTTTCGAGCTCCGCTGTTATCCGCTACATTCAAAAGGGTCTGAGGTTGAATCATATCATTTTTATTTCAATCTGTTATTTCAATGCAAAAGTATGAAAGAAAAAAAAGAAATATTGTCCGTCCAGAAATAAATAAACCTGCGGTTGTTTTTTCATCCCCAATACCCCTTTTTGTTTAGTTCTACATCTCTATCCTGAAATAAGAAATTGAGTTCGTATAGGCATTTTGCGCGCAGCTATTGAGATAGCTGCTCTAGCTACAGTTTCTGATACTCCACCCATTTCATAAAGTATTCGACCCCGTTTAACAACGGATACCCAATATTCAGGGGATCCCTTCCCCGAACCCATACGTGTTTCCGCGGGTCTTACTGTAACAGGTTTGTCGGGAAATATACGTACCCATATTTTTCCACCACGACGCACATATCGTGTCATTGCTCTTCGCCCTGCTTCTATTTGTCTAGCTGTAATCCAAGCAGGTTCAAGTGCCTGAAGAGCGTATCTGCCGAAACAAATATGATTGCCTCGACAAGATATTCCTTTCATTCTTCCTCTATGCTGTTTACGAAATCTGGTTCTTTTGGGGTTATAGTCGATGGTTGTTTCTTAATTCCATCTCTACTGCAGAACCGGACATGAGAGTTTCTTCTCATCCAGCTCCTCGCGAATGAAAGGATTCAAATTCAATAATATTATAGATACACATTAATAGATACACATTAATAGGTACACATTAATAGATAATACACCAAGTAATGGCTTTTATTGATATTAAATTTCTTACATAAGAAGGAAGATGTAGATACAAGATATACAATACAGCTAGACGTGTGTGTACATTTATGTATCTTTATAGATAATGTAATGTTTCTCTTTTTTATTTTTATAACATAACGAATCCTTTCCTTATTTTTTTTTTACCTCTATCGAATTACGACAAAAGATTGTAATCCAATAAATAGAGGTTTCGCGGGCGAATATTTACTCTTTCCTGTTTCATTCGAAGGTTCAATTCATAACCTCTCAGAATAAATAAATTTTTTCTTGGTCCGTTCCGCCATCCCACCCAATGAATTATTAGGATTCGTTTTCAATAGAAGCCTATGCAGTCACAGGTTCTGTCGTTCCCATAGCTTCTCCATTAATGGTTAGGTCCGAACTTTGCAATGGAGCTTCCAACAAAATTCGTTCCCAAGTCAATTTCCTCAGTTTTTATTAACCTGAAGGCTCTTTATTATTTTATTCTATTTAAAATTATTTCATTTTGAAATTCTTATATTTATAATTATCTTATCAGTATTGATGCTTTATCACACTGCCTTTTATGACGTGATTCATAGACCATACATATTGGAATCATATATCATTGATATTTTTGTTCTTTCTTTCTATCATCCTTCCATTTATCCACATCCCTTTATTTTTTTTTTTTTTTGCTTTACAACCCATAATCAGATCTATTTTTTGTTGAAAGAATTTCAGTTGCTACAACCATATGATAGATCCACTCATTCATATAGTGACTGTTTCTTGGGATCTCGACAATACGAAGCAATAAGTTGGTTATTAGTTTATTTTATATAATTACAAAGTTTATAGCAGGGGTCAGTTTATTTTTTTTTTGAATCCCAACTTGAAACTATAAAGAAAAAACTAACGAGTCACACACTAAGCATAGCAATTATACCAAATGATCAATCGAATTCTTATTTAACCTTATAGAATTAGAATTGTTCATTTTTTTATTTTTAACGAAAAAAGAATGAAAGAGTTTGTCATTTTTTGTTTTATCACTGGACAGAATGGGAAGACAAGGTTGATTATTCCTCGTCTACAAATATCCAAATTTTTATACCTAATACTCCATAAAAAGTTCGAATTGTATAGGAACAATGATCAATTTTAGCGCGAATTGTTTGTAGGGGAACTCTACCCTCTCTGATCCATTCAACACGTGCAATTTCTTTTCCGTCGATACGGCCTGCTATTTGCACTTGAATTCCTTTTGTATCCGTTTGTTCAGTTAATTCAATAGCTTTTTTCATTGCTTTTCGAAACGAAACTCTATTTTTTAATTGTAAAGCTATATATTCTGCAAGAATATTAGGTTGTCCATAAGGTTTTTCAACTCTTGTGATAGCAATGTTGAGTCTCCGGTTTACAGAATGAAACTCCTTTTGTACATTCATCTGTAATTCTTCGATTCCTCGTGTTTGCCCCTCTATTAATAAATTTGGGAATCCAATATAGATTATGACTTGGATCAAATCGATTTTTTTTTGAATTGTTATACGTGCAATTCCTTCGAAACCTGAGGATATTTTCCTATTTTTTTGTACATAGTTCTTGATACAATTCCGTATTTTTGCATCTTCCTGTAGGCCCCCGGAATAATTTTTTGGTTGTGCGAACCAAAAGGAATGATGACTTTGAGTTGTACCAAGTCTGAAACCAAGTGGATTTATTTTTTGTCCCATATTTTTCTATTCTATTTTTTTTTCATCCATATTTTTTTATTTTATATGAATCTAAATCTTAGATTGATCTAAAAATGATTTAGATTTATCTTTTAATACAATTGTTATATGACATGTCGGTCTTTTTATCAGATAACTGCGTCCTCGAGCCCGCGGTCTTAACTTTTTCACAATAGTACTCCTATTG